CTTTACCGGGTAAGTGAGCACCACTCTGCTGAATAAGGGAAGGGGCGGAAAAGCTTATCCTGTTCAGGGGCAGAGATGTCAATAGCTCGACCATTAGGGAGAGTGGATTTACTTTTCCATTGGGAGAGGTCTATGTCAATTTAGTAGACCAACGGAAGAGGGGTCAGTAAAAGTGAAAGGTAAAGGTCAGGCTTGCTTTTAGAGCAAGTGGATCCGTTGTTCGACGATGCCTATATCCCCTATGATGATGGTTTGGCCACGCTAAAGCCCTTGCTTTTGCTTGCCTTATTCCCGTGGCTCGCTCCGTCCTTGCTCTTTCCTAAGCTGTTGGAGGAGCTTATGTACGAAAGCTAGTCTTCGGGTTTTGAGCAGTGGGCATAGGATGAAAACCCTCAATCTTAGGGTTATGAGGTAGGAGACAAAGCGAAAAAATAATATTATGTATGCTCGAGAAGGACATTTAAAGACCGCTTTTAAGCCACATTGAGAAGGGGCAGTGGGTGGGTGAAATAGCCAAGGGAATTCATTTCCAATACCATCCCAAAAAGATAATTGAAGAAGCTCGGCCGGGAATGCACAGATATGATCTCTTTTCCTTCCCCACCCATCGCTCCGGGTTCGAGAGCGGCAAGGTACTATTAAAAGGGCAAGTTGAGACGAAAGATGTGAAACTTCATTCAGTGAAATTGGGTTAGTGCTTGTAGAATTGGAGAGCAAGATGGGCTTTGTGCCCTAGGAGATCTTATCTTACATGGATATGGTATATAATAATACAATAATCTAAGGTATTTACACCGTATGTACAGAATAATATACAGCTAATAGTGCTCAGTCTACGAGAGGATTGCCCGTCTTGTTTGAGTTTGAACCGAGCGTGGAAAGAATTGAATTGTGCATGAATTGCTTATCATTGAAAAGAAATGGATCAAGAAATTGCGTATTTTAGAATAAGAAATCGGAAAGGCTGCATCTGCATCGCACGCATAGCGATGAGATAGCTGATGAACTGAACGCTACTAAGGTAAGGATGAACTGAAATAGCTAGAGGGCAAAGAGCGATACGAGAAGTTTGCAGTGCAGCAAGAAGAAAGAATTGATTCTTTCTTTTTTGATTTATCGAGATTGGCTTGGTGTTCCGCTACGCCCCTCCGTAGAGTACAAGATCGAAAAGCACTTGGTTTACAGCCAAGCAACGACAAAGAAAAAAGAGTCCCATGCATCCTTTCTGTTGGTCAACAACCAACCACAGCTTATAGTTTTTTGTAAGTCTCTTCTTATTCTTTGGAGGGGGAGCAGAGCAGTCAAATAATGAATCAATATGCAATTTCCACGCATCTTTATCTTTGATGAAAGCAGTCTTAATTCTTCCGCGGCAGCGGAACTTTTACATGGGGAAGGGGATAATACCTACTTTATGCAGTCTATTGTGGATGATTTAACTGTAAATGGCGCACAGGGAGAGACCTATAGGGAAGCCATTCAAATGTGGGTAGATACGGTGTCTGCCCACAGCCCCCTTGATCAATTTGCCATTCACCCATTGATTCCTATGAATATAGGAAACTTTTTTTTCTCATTCACAAATCCATCTTTGTTTATGCTGCTAACTCTCAGTTTGGTCTTACTTCTGGTTCATTTTGTTACTAAAAAGGGAGGAGGAAACTCAGTACCAAATGCTTGGCAATCCTTGGTAGAGCTTATTTATGATTTCGTGCCGAACCTGGTAAACGAACAAATAGGTGGTCTTTCCGGAAATGTGAAACAAAAGTTTTTCCCTTGCATCTCGGTCACTTTTACTTTTTCGTTATTTTGTAATCCCCAGGGTATGATACCTTATAGCTTCACAGTTACAAGTCATTTTCTCATTACTTTGGGTCTCTCATTTTCTATTTTTATTGGCATTACTATAGTGGGATTTCAAAGAAATGGGCTTCATTTTTTAAGCTTCTCATTACCCGCAGGAGTCCCACTGCCGTTAGCACCTTTTTTAGTACTCCTTGAGCTAATCCCTCATTGTTTTCGCGCATTAAGCTCAGGAATACGTTTATTTGCTAATATGATGGCTGGTCATAGTTCAGTAAAGATTTTAAGTGGGTCCGCTTGGACTATGCTATGTATGAATGATCTTTTCTATTTCATAGGAGATCTTGGTCCTTTATTTATAGTTCTTGCATTAACCGGTCTGGAATTAGGTGTAGCTATATCACAAGCTCATGTTTCTACGATCTCAATCTGTATTTACTTGAATGATGCTACAAATCTCCATCAAACTTGTTATTTATTTATAATTGAACAAAAGCGAGGAGCGAGTTGAAGGAGCGATAGCCTATGAAAGCAGATAAGAGTCCCGTCCCATGGACGAGGGAAAGGCTCAAGCCCTATTAAGCTAGGATGAATCATCTAAGTTCCCTATGGCCGGTTGGAGACACGGAATGGGGGAAGCGGGAAGGAATGAAAGAAGCCAGCCGTTGACTAGCCAACCAGAAAGACATTTATAAAGAAAGAAGCCAAAGCGACGTACCTACCGAATTCCACGACTTCGCCAGCCAAGCATTATGTTCCAACACCGGCCCCCCACTCGTACTGATACTGATTGTGCTTTCCATGTTTGCTTTGCCATATTCTGTATTCCGTATGTAAGGTCTTGGTCTTACTTAATTAGTATAGTTAGTTTCATTGATTGCGGATTGCGTTTCTACGCTTTCAAAAAAGTACGTTTTTTGGGATGTTCATGTCCTTCGCTGGCTCCGTGACAACAGATACATTTACATAAAAAAATTATTTGTGGACCGACCAAGCGGTAGGGCCTCCCATGTGGCGCACCCTCAGACCAATAGAAGGGGATTTCGAACTAAGCTAACGAAGGTGATTCGCTCCTCTTCAGTATCTGTATATCCGCATCTTCCTCATATGTAGTTTCTATGCCTTCAGAAAGGCCTATTATTGATCCACCATACTTCCCCCCCATATGATGAGAAAAAGCTATATCGGCTCAAAATTCGGACATATACAAGAAGTCGTGAACTCCAGCCAGAAAGGAAGGAACTCAAGCAAAGAGACCATAGAATGGTACTGTGAAAGCCTAGGGCTAATAGCAAGACAGGGAGATTCGTAGAGAGATGTGCTATACTCTGGATATTTCCTCACCATCATATTGTTGATTCCAGTTACCATCAGATTGAATGAAAGGGATGACCAGCAGATGATAGCAAGGCTAAACAGATTCGAGATTCTCGATCAGATGAGCGGACAGGGAAAGCACGTACTACCAGAAGAGTAGACCTCAGAGCGATTGATTCCCAGTGCTTGAATAAACTGACTTTTAGCCTTCCTTCACTCCTGAACTAGACTCAACTGAGTACGCCTATGATAGGATCCTGTTACTAAGGAAAGGACTCTAATAGACTGACTTGCGATCTAAATAAAGTGAAATTATGGTCGAAAAGAAAGTCTATTTGAGATATTCTTTCAGCTTCCATCTAGAAGAGAGCTTGAACACGCCTTCTTACTAGCCCATAGAGAGTGATTCCAGGAAAGGGCAGAGCTGCTAACCTTAGCATCAGCAGGAGATAGAGAAGGGCTCGCGATTGATCCGCGAGAGAAGGGCGCTTGACCAATAGCCCTTGCGAGCCTTACCTTATATTGGAGTCTAGACCGAAGAAAGTAGAAGCGCTATATTAGGGGGATATAGACTAGAAAAGTCCAATACTACTATTGGCTAATGGAAGAACTGAGTCTAGCTCTAAACCATATGATGAAAGAAAGCAGCATAGCAAATTCTTCTTTAGCTAATGATATTCACCAGGAAAGACCAATCACCAATACCAGTTCAGCGGAAAAGAGATGGCATGGGGGAATTGAATACGGGAAGGCGGGAATGACATAGGGAATGGGATACTTCGAATGGAAAGAACTCAACCGATTTGATCAGAGACGCTTGTACGCTTTCCGACGGATCTATTGGATTGAAGACAAATGAGCGCTCGAACGGAAATAAATATAGAATTAAAAAAGAAATGAATGAATAGCCGCACCGACATGTATTGATTTCCGCCTCCACTATGTGCCTGGCACTCCTGTCATTTGCCTCGTGACTCTTTATTGGTAGTCCTTCTGCTACCTATATTGGTCTTTACTTGTTCTATTTGATATTCCTTCTGTCAGTTTAAAAAGAATTTAAAAAAAAGGCATTTTCGTCCCCACATCGCTGCTCAACTCGTGATTTGGGAGGATTCCTAAGAAGAAGGCAAGGAGGAATAAAAGACGAGAAAAGAAATAGCTACTCGTTAAGGCAAGTGGGAGATTCACGGGCAGTAGCTTAGACTCTCCCGAAGGCCGAGGAGCGGAAAGGAGCCACTCAATTCTTTATGTTATGAGCAATTGAAGAGAAGAGAATCCACTCGGGAAAAAAGGAAAATTCTTGCATTTGATTTGAGGGGACCCGTTGAAAGGCTATTAATAGTAAATAGACATGGGCTCCAAAAAAGAATCAGCCAACACAAAAAAAGAGTCAACAATTCCTACCGCTTAAGAAGTTGAGAGAAGATATTTTTCCCAATGGATGAGCAAAAAAGAATGCGAGCTGAGCCGGAACGAGAGGACGAGACTTTCTCACTTACTTACTATACATAGGCGCACGAGTGCCACTGGCTTTAAAGTCTTTTAAAGAACTAAAACCGCTATTGTAGTAGTACTTCTTGCCGAAAGGATTGAAAGCGATATGTATGGATTTACGAATCAGCGAATGTAGAATAGAATAACCAGCAAATCCCTCTCCTTATCAGTCGAGCTACTGCGTCCCTGACTCTGTCTTTGTATCGGTATCAATGCACAAATGCTCATCTCTATCTGTATACATTGCTTGATTAATGCAATCTTCTTGCTTCGCAACCTTCCCTTCTGTCTCAATCGATCGTGTCCTGACTTAATCCATTTTCTTCCCTTCCTTAGTAACAGGCAGCAGCAGAAGTCAATAGACAGCAATAAGTCAATCTGCGCGCTATCTGTCTTTTTTCCCCTATCTCTTGCAATCGCTCTTCTGTCAACTGGAAAGTCTCTCCTTTCTGTTCTTTACATGACAGTTGCTGTTCTTTACATGCTCAACCCATCATTTCTACCGGAAAATTTGACTACATATCAGACCTTTGAAGCTGGAGCTGAGCGAGGATCGGATTCTGAGACTCGAAACAACTCGGCACTCGCATCGGTGAAATAACGTATAATAGATAGACCTGGAAATCTAATCTATGCTTTCTGGCTCCTCACTTCCGGTCGGTGCGCCTCCCCTCTCTGACCTGTTTGCCCGCTTGGATAACCTATCGCCTATCGGAAAACAATTCGTTTAAAAGGCCCTTTCTGCTTGAGTAGATAAGCGGGAGAAGATGAACTCAGTCTTGGTGAGCCGATAGGCGAAGACGAACTTGGCCACCCTAAGGTCTCGATCTTCCTACCTTTGGCCAAAACAAAACTACCTTTGTGCAAGAGATTCTACGAACCCACGAGTAGATGGGATTGAACCCTTCGATGAGAAGAGATTGTCGCATTTGCATTTTCGGTACATTCGAATTCACCCTCCCCGACGTAGGCTAGGCCTATCTTCCCTATTTTCTTCTCTAGTCTTCCTTTAGCTTTAGCCTCCTTTTTCGATCAAAAGGACGTCAGTTTAAGATCCCATTTGAATGAACAGACAGGAGCCCTCCTTTTCTATAAAAAGGGGGAAGGTTACTGATTGACATGCCAGCGGGGACAGGAGAAAGAAGGCTATTTTCGCTGTCTGCTAGCTAATGGCATTAGCGTCTGAGGCTGGTGCGAAGAGTAGAGCGAAGGCCAGTGGGGAGAGACTTTTCTAGACTAGATATTGAGTACTACTCTAGAATAGGGGAAAGGGTGATTCGCTCGTAAGCCCAAGTCAAACTCATTCAGAAAGTCTAGCTCGATCGATCACATGTCAGTTGACCCAATAAAAAGCGGGGAATTGCCTCCTTGAGACCCAAAACGCATCCCTTCTCCTGGGTCTGGGCAAGTGAGTTTAGCTACTGTCCGTGTCAGCGGATCAAAATAAATAACACGTAAAAAAAGATTACTTCGCTTGTTGCGAAGAGGCCAACCTACGTTCTGAAAGCGGATTTCAACAGGTGGGAGCGTCTGGGGACGCCTAGTCTAAGAGGTTGGTTTCGGAAGTCCATCCCCCTGCTAGCCCAAGGCAGCGTTAGAGAGAGAGATGGAAGCCCCCCCCAGAAAGAAGTAAAGAGAAGACAGGCCAGTAAAGTCAAAGGCAAGGTACTGCTGCTCCAACTCCTTTAGTAAAGTTGAATCTCGGCCAAACCATGCATGCACGGGTAAGAAGCTCTAGTGGCTTTCAAGGTGAAAGTTGCTTCTTTCAAAGTAAAATCTCTCTCCCCTTCGCCTGCAACTCTTAGCAATACAGTAACAGTAATAGTCATACGCCGGAATATTATTGATATCCCAATAGTCAAGATCTCTCCTCTACGCCGTTCTCTCCCGACTGAACTATTGGTATAGTTGGGAGGCCTAACGACTGCTCTTGAGAAGAGGAATTCTTTGATTCAGACGATGAGTAGGGATCTACCATATCTAGTTCTAATGTAAGCTGGTGAAATGCTACCTTCAATACAACTGACCAGGGCAATTCCGACTCATCGGATGCTTATTGGGATGCCACTATCAAAGATTCTTCACCAGTGACAAATCGGATTCGTTCAAAGATAATCCTTCAACGACAACAGCTACCACTCACTTCAAACTTTTTATATCCTGAAGTTTTTCCATCCATGGCAAAGGATCGAACTTGAACTCTTTCCGGCTGAGAAGAGCCTTTTTCAATTCATTTTTGCAGGTGAGCCAGATGCCGAGTCTATCTTTGCCAAGTCCCTCTTTCTAGGAGGATTTTCTCCATCAATAGCAGCTGGATTGGATTGGTAAGTTGCTTTTTAGTTCGATTTTAATTACTCCGAATCTTCTTAGTTCGACTCTGCCTCTGGTCGAGCTGCTCCGCTCCTATCAAAGACCTAGAAAAGATCTATCGTGTCATCTGGCAGGGCGGAGTTTCTTTACCTTTTCGTTGATCCTCCTGACGGCATCGGTACACTCATAAGTCAAGGGTTTCTTATTATGTTATCAAATTATGTTGATAAAAGCACTTTATCTCCCGTCTGAGAGTGCTGCTTCCCGAGCTTATGTCAATAAAATCAGTCACTCTCGCTTAACTAACAAAGAGACTGCAGACGATTCTCGGCATCAAACTCTCGCTTACTTGCCTGCTGGCTAATGGCTTTCCTTATTTAGTTTAGCTTTCTTGACCAGGAAGACAATAGGTGCGAAGCGAAAGCCCTTAATAGGAAAAGATTAGCTAGGAAGACTTTCTATTCGTAGATCTGATCTTGCCGGGTTAAGCACCTTTAACAAGCAAGTAGCTAGCTTCCACCTTACTTAACAGCAAGGCGCGAAAGCCTTCGCCTATAGCTTCTACTTCTACTTAGCAGCCCAAATACAGTACCCCTTTAACACACAAGTACGCTCCCGCTAGTACAAAAGTAAGTAAACCACCTTCTCATGTCTCCAGACCTTCTATGAACGGGGCTTTGAACTATAGCAAATAGCCCATTGGTTGAGCTTTGCTCTATGCTGGCTTAACTGTTCCTATGCCTTTTATAACAGGAAAGCCTAAGGAGCAAATAAAGCGTTAGCCCAATCCACTTGTTGCCCGCTTGCTTTAAGAGAAGCTTTACCTCCTAGTTTCCACCTGTCCTGTCCAAAACTATGGAACTCATCTGAAAAGTCGATTTTCTAGATCAGAACGTGAACTCTGAGAATAGGGGTATAAAAGTTAACCACCTAGAATCGATCCATGACCGCTAAACAAAAGGAGTCCTTTACTAAGTAAGCTAGGCAACCGTCTTTACCCGCCTCAACCGATCTTAGCTCGGACATGCCAACAGCCAATACTTACTCCTTTCCCTGGGACAGCTAATCAAAACTAATACGGCTTCCTTATCTTTGAGACTACCCTTAGGACTCTATAAAGTAATTTAACAGCAGATAGACAGAAGTTATGAAAAACCCTCACACGAGAGCCAAAAAGAAGGCTTTCATTAAGAGAATTCGCCCATACAATAGAAGAGGGAGAGCACGCTATGGCTACTTTAGGACAATTCCCGCCTTAGGACCCCTACTGTGACAACAGCTACTACGCATCCTACATCAGAAAATGCTATCGACGAAACAGAAAATATCAGCATTAAGAAACTTCTTGGGGTTAGCTGTGAAAGAAAGAGCCCGGCATTCATTTCTTCATTCATATTCATAGGTTAGTCTACTAAAAGAAAAGAGGTCCCTTCCTCTCCTGCTTATTCATTAGGGCGAGTTACTACGTTCCTCATCGTGGTAATTATCGGACATCTCTGATCGTTCACCTCTAATGTGACACGTTCCCTCCCAGTTATATGATCAACGGGATCAGTCGGCTAGAGAGCGGGGCTATTCTTCTTCCGGGGAGGCAAAGTCGTCCCCTCTACTGATCGAACCCTCAGTTCGGGGGTCTTCGTCAACATGTTATGAGGCTCCAGTCTTCGGCGGGTCACCATTACTTGACTTAGAAAGGCGAACATCTAGGCAAGGGAAAGCGCAGTGCGCCTGGTGCAAATGGCTTTCTTTTTTCATGATATACCAATCAGAATGTAGGACCCTACCTACGTACATGATTGATAGAAGAACTACGTAGGGGGGATCGGTCAACTTGATGCGGGAGAGGCATGAGTGCAGTTCGATCTTGTGGTGTATTCGTTTGTAGTGAGTAGGGCCTCTTTCTCGTTGATCAGTTCGCCTCCGCTCTATTGAAAGGTCTCCATTCCTACGGCGGTTTTGTCAACGAACGCGTCTCGGGCCGGATTGACTAACCTAACCCTTAAGGGGGCCTTGCCATAGTTGGGTGCTCTGCTTTAGTGTGATTGACGAAGGCTAGGCTAGTAATACCCAAAAGAAAGAGATGAAAAGAGATCGGGGTCGATAGTTGGCAAGGAACTTGATCCCCCCAAAAACAAAAAAGGGGCAGCTGCGGTCGAACTCTAATTCTGGAAATAAAATAAGTCGGGGCCCTTTTACCAAGTCTACCGGATAGAAAGAAGATGATAGAGGGCCAACTATCGTTGCGTTGCACAAGACGGTGCCGTCTCACTTCGAGTTCCTTCCTTCGTAGTCAAATCTGATGATACGCCTTGGCGATGTTACCTACCAAATAAAAGGCCTGCTAGGTGATCGAAATCGCTCAGGTCAGTGAGGACTCACTCACTCACCTACTCCTTATCTATCTAATAGTTTCTTCTATCTACTGAATTCAAAAGGCGACCCGCCGCGCCGGGCTATAAGATAAGATACAGCTGTTGTACTACTTGACTGGTAAGAAAAAGCTTACGTAAAAACTGGAAGACTCTTGTATGTACGGTAACCTTCTCTTCTGCTACTGGTGGACTGTTGCACAGAAAGGCCGACAGAAGCAACGTTTCTTAGCGCGCTTTTCAAGCGCTTAGCTTCTGCTAGCGGCGGGCGGCAAGGAAAGGAAAGGGAAATGAATGGTGAATCCGGGAGTCACTGAGCAGAAAATGAATTTCACAAATTCTTTAATGTTTTTCTTCACTTCTGCTCTTCTGAAAGAGAGTAATCCGCGGTTCTTAGCCTACCGGGAAATCTCAGTCCTAAATGAAGCCGTGATCCTCTTTATATAAATAAAATACGAAAAACACCAGACCCGCCCCTGCCTTCCTTAGCTAGTCAATCTGCGCTTGAAAGGACAGGGTTCCCGAAAAGCATGGCGCATTGAGACTTCTGGGCCCATGGTGTCAGCTCTTCCTCAGTCCTTTCCCGCCAACTCCTATGGAAAAGATGCTAGCAGGCTTGATCGGCCTTCTAACTTTCTAATCCTCGGCTGCGACACATCACCCTGAGGTTTCTTCTCTTACCAGTGGTGCTGTGGTCTCGCCTACACTGAAGCAAGCCCAACCAGCTGGACCACCCACATGCACACCAGATTCTGGCCCGTGTTCTGGGCCTTGCCAAAACCGTCCCAATCTGATTCGGATCCTTCGGGCAAACCGCAGAACCTTTTCTGCTCACAGGTAAAGGTTAATCCACGCTTATTTCGTTTAAAGCCAATTGATGTGGGTATTCCTAGTCATGATATATTTGAGGTACCTATGGAAGGAAATATCCTACAAAGGTGAGTCTATATGGAACCTAGCCTTAATTGGCTACTTTCTCGATAGTAATTTGTCTTTCCACTTTGTTGAAAGAATAGGGTCTTTCGGGAAAGCTGATGTGCATTGCCCTGCATTAGAAGGGCGGGAAGTGTGGTTCCATGCTATGGAGGATTTTTAAAAGTTGATGCTACTGTCTTGATCCACTTTGTGGGGATAGAGAATAAGTAAGAGGTAGTAGTCCTGCATATGATCTACTAAAGCCTGTTTCACTAATGAATCTTTCTTTCCTTGCCTTGATTCGTTAGTGTCCAACATTGGTTAGTCTCGATTGGATGATAAGTATTTCATTAGGTTTTTTCGGCCTTCCCCCGGATCCGTTTCGGTATCCTCCATCCTTCTTTGCATGCCCTGCTAAGTACCTTGCCAGCTTAACCGTTTTGGTGGATTTCTCCGCGGTCTCGATCGATTACTTTTGGTTAATTGGGTAGGTGTCGATAGCAGCAGAACACCATTCTTTTCTTTGCTTTGGTCCATAGCACGAAATTTTATAAATATTCCTTTTATTTTACTATCTAGCTAAGGTCCTGTTATACCATACAGACGCGTGCTTGTCCAGTTTTTCAGGGATGGCTTCCTCAATAACATCTGTCACCGAGAAAGGTTTTTACATGGATGTATGGAAACCAAAGGCTCCACATTTAAGTAAGTAAGCCCGCAGCATCACTACCAGATCGAGTCCCCTCAAGGGAATATGAACTTATGCGCCTACCTTCGCTACTGGGACTGAACTTGATCTATTCCCTAAATAGGGGTGAGCTTCGTGCTGAAATCAAAACAGCTCCTGAAACTCCTGACTCTGGCTTTCCAAATTTAGGATGTGCTTTCTCTATTTCCGTGTCCATCGCCCTTGCTCCAACTCGATTTGTCAGTGGTTACGAAGAGGTTTAACCTTCTTTCACAAAAGGTATTCCGAAAAGGTTTCGGGTGTTCTTGTCTTGGTTCAACGCGCTATAGATCTGTATATGGGACTGAGCCAGGGGAAGCTACGGGCTATGTAGCAACATCTGTGCTAGAGCAATCTAAAACTGGAGTGGAAACTGGTACAAGAAATGGATGGGATCTCGAAAAGGAAGGAACGCTAGCTTGGCTTCTGCCGGCAAAAATGCTTTCGAGGATAGTTGTTCACGTAGTAAGGTGGCTGCTCCGACAGCGTATGATTCACCAGGCTTAAGCTGAATAAAATAATATGATCGGCCCTCTAAAAAGTAAGCAAGCGCTACAGGCCCCGACTAATTATTTGAGGATATGAGCGTGGATGGACCGCTTAGCCTGAGCCAGGGGGCCGTGCACCTCTATCTCTTTTCCCCTTTGACTAGCTAGGTCGGACTTCCACATTCTTGGTGCAAGGGTAAAGCACTTTAGTACACTTGACTTTGTGCTCGCTTCGCCGCTTCCCTTCTCAGTGCGAGACATTCTTATCTCGTCTGATGCGGGTGCAAATCGACAAGAACTACGGTCCGGTGAGTGAATGAACTTTCCCTGGCTAATGTGGTTGGTACGCAATCTCGGGTTCCTCGGCTTACCATGAGGCTCACTCACAAGCCGTTACGTTGCCATTAAAGATAGACACTATACCGGAAGGGTAAGTTTACTACTCCAATGATCGGTCTAAAAGAAACGACCAGCCCAAAACGGAGGTCGGGACAACGTAACACACAGAAGTCAGACAGAAGAAGAGGCGGGCTAAGCCAAAGTCGATCCTGGAAATGGTTCTAAACCACTATTTCTCCGCATGACCTACGAGGAAAAACTGGCCATTGGCGAAGAATAAACGGTTCTTAAGGCCTGATCGATGGAACACAAAAATTATTATTAAAAAAATATCTTTACACGAAGCGAAATTTCTTGCCTGACTTCACGTGCAAGAGGTTAGGTAGCGCTAGCCATAGCCAACGGGGACCGGCTCAATGAGCACCTTTTAGCGCAGGTTACTCAAACCGCTAGTGCACTTGAAGCGAAGCATGCAATGTCGCCTCCCTTTCGAGTAAGCTCCAGTGTCTTGCTTTTCCAGTTCGTAAAGGTTGCGTGCAATGCCTACACCGGTTACCGACCTCGTAGGCCTTTTTGGTCGTGGGGTGTATCGATGCCTTTCTTTAATCGAAGAGCTGAAATGAAACAAAACCACTTATTAACTATGTAATTTAATATTTGATTAAATACTGGCTACCGTTTGCGTTGAGAGCGAGGTTGGAAGTAGCGCTAGCCAGTGTGAAGTGCATTAAGCCTACG